ATTTCTTAGGTAAATCAATTACGAAATGTTTTTGTATAATGACCAATATCTGTTTTATATCTTCCCTAGATACGTTTATTCCAGTTAATTCTGAATCTATTTCTTAGGTAAATCAATTACGAAATGTTTTTGTATAATGACCAATATCTGTTTTACATCTTCTATGCGAAAATGTTCAATTTTCATAAGATCTTCTTGACTCTTATTCAAAAGGTCTAATAATGTATGTATATTGGACCTTTTGAGGCAATTATAGGTCCTCGAAGGCAATTCTAATTGGTCAATAAAAAAACATTTCAATTCGATTTCTTTTTTTTTTCTTAGTTTATCCAATCCATCATGAAAAGTGAAAAAGGGTAAAGTAACCCTATTTTGATTGTCCTCTACATTTTTATCTTGTTCTTCTGCATGTAGAAACGGAATAAATAAATCAATCAAATTACGGGAGGCTTCGTAAAGTGCTTCTTTAGGAGTTAAACTTCCATTCGTCCATATTTCGAGAAAAAGTATCTCTTGTTTTTCATTCCCATTACTATAAGAATGAATACTATGATTTGCATTTCGAACAGGCATGAATACAGCATTTATTGGATAACTTCCTTCTTCAGCGTTATTTGGTGTTTTCATACGATATCCTCGATTACTCTCGATTTGTAATCCAATACAAAAATCAATTGGTTCCGTCAGGCTAGCTATATGCTGTGTAGTATCAACGATTTCCACAGAAGGTGGTGAGATGATGTCTTGAGCAGTTACATATCCAGGACCCTTGACGCAAATAGATGCGTCGCGAGTTCCATACAGATTACTTTTCAATACAATTTCTTTCAAATTCATTAAAATTTCATGTACGGATTCTTCAATACCTTCTATGGTAGAATATTCATGTGGTATCTTTTCAGATTTTGCGCGTGTAATACATGTTCCTTCTATTTCTCCAAGCAAAGCCCTTCGCATCGCAATGCCTATTGTATCAGCTTGACCTTTCATAAGCGGAGACAGAATAAAACGTCCATAATAAAAACGCTTACTGTCTTCTCTTGATTCAACACACTTCCACTGTAGTGTCCGAGTAGATACTGCTACTTCTTCTCGAAACATAGTCATATTATTTGATCCGATCATTTAATCATTTCTTTCTCTTGAAATTCGTTCAATTCTCAATTCTTATTTCTATATACGCCTTTTTTTAGGAGGCCTACACCCATTATGTGGCATAGGGGTTACGTCTCTGACAAAACTTAATAGTATACCACTTCTACGAATGGCTCGTAGTGCTGCATCTCTTCCAAGACCAGGACCCTTTATCATAACTTCTGCTCGTTGCATACCCTGATCTACTACTGTACGAATAGCGTTTGCGGCTGCGGTTTGGGCAGCAAACGGCGTCCCTCTTCTTGTGCCCTTGAAGCCGCAAGTACCGGCGGAGGACCAAGAAACAACCCGACCCCGTATATCTGTGATTGTTACAATGGTATTGTTGAAACTTGCTTGAACATGAATAACCCCTTTTGGTATTCGACGTCCAGTCTTACGTGAACTAATGCGCCCACTCCTACGTGAGCCAATTCTTGTTATGGTTTTTGTCATATTTTATCATCTCCTAAATATGAGTCAGAAATATACGTATATTTTATTTTCATGTCAAAATGGGTCCTTTATTTGTTTGTGTATTGAGTCCTTTGGAGAGTCTCTTAAAAAAAAAATTATCCCTGTCTCTGTTTATGCCTCGGGTTGAAACAAATTACTATAATTCGTCCCCGCCTGCGGATCAGTCGACATTTTTCACAAATTTTACGAACGGACGCCCTAATTTTCATATTTGTTTCTCCTTAATTTTATTTTAATTTTGAATCTACTCCTTCGAAGAAAAGAAAATAAGTCTCTTGAAATTTTTAACCTCCGATTGTATCCGAACGAGAGGAATGTTGAAAAGTCACTACGAACCCGAAACATACCATTGGAAAGTGATTCAGTAATTAAACCTTCATGAATCCATTTTTGTTCTTTCATTCCAGGTAACCCCTTTTATTATCAACTCATGGAGTAGGAGTGATATTAGACAACCCTTCCTCTTTTTTCAAAAAAAAAATAGGAAGTTTTCCTACGGATGCAATTCGTAGATCATAAAGATCACCATATATATAACAAAATTTCTCCCCCGATTCCTTCTAGTCGAGCCTCTCGGTCTGTCATTATACCTCGAGAAGTCGAAAGAATTACAATACCCATTCCTCCTAAAATCCTAGGAATTCGTTGATGGTTGGAATAGATTCGTAGGCCGGGTCGGCTGATACGTTTTAAAACAGTTCTATATGGCCCTTTTCTATTCCTTCTATGTCGCAGAGTTGAAACCAAGAAATATTTCTTGCTTACTCGATGTTTTCTCACATTTTCGATAAAGCCTTCGCGTAGAAGTATTTTAACAATGTTTTCAGTGATATTTGTAGATGCTATTCGAACCGTTCCTTTTTTATCCATGTCAGCATTTCGTATAGAAGTTATTATTTCGGCAATAGTGTCCCTACCCATGATGAACTATAATTATTGGTGCCTCCGGGTTTTTATATAATCAGCATGCTCTACTCTTTTTTTTTCATGAATTATTAAAGGTATATGCGTGAGAAACAATCTACTAATGCATTCTACTAATTAATGGAATCTAATTCAGTTCAGATATCTTACTATGAACCTCCCTTTTTTTATGTTTTATTATGTTTTCATCTATTAGTATTTATTTAGAATCTATTTATAATACCTCAGGAGCTAATGAGACTATTTTAGTAAAATTCAACTGTCTCAATTCCCGAGCGATCGCACCAAAAACTCGAGTTCCTTTGGGATTTCCTTCTTGATCAATGACAACTGCTGCATTGTCATCATATTGTATTATCATACCATTGTCACGTTTGAGTTCTTTACATGTACGTACAATTACAGCTCTGATCACTTCTGATCTTTGTAGAGGCATATTGGGAACTGCTTCTTTGATTACAGCAACAATAACGTCACCAATATGAGCATATCGGCGATTACTAGCTCCTATGATTCGAATACACATTAATTCTCTAGCCCCGCTGTTGTCCGCTACATTTAAATAGGTCTGAGGTTGAATCATATCATTCTTATTATTTTTCTCTTTTTTCTTTCAATGCTAACTAACTAAAGGGCGAAGAAAAAAAGAAGAAAGATTGTTTGTCCAGAAATAAAAAAACTGCGGTTTTTTCATCACAAGGCCCCTTTCCTTTCGTTCCATATCCCTATCCCGCAATAACGAATTGAGTTCGTATAGGCATTTTGGACGCAGCTATAGAAATAGCTTCTCTGGCTACAATTTCTGATACTCCACCCATTTCATAAAGTATTCGACCCGGTTTAACGACGGATACCCAATATTCGGGAGATCCTTTCCCCGAACCCATACGTGTTTCGGTAGGCCTTACTGTAACAGGTTTGTCTGGAAATATACGTACCCATATTTTTCCACCACGACGCGCATATCGTGCCATGGCTCGTCGCCCCGCTTCTATTTGTCTAGATGTGATCCAAGCGGGTTCAAGTGCCTGAAGGGCGTATCCGCCGAAACAAATTCGATTGCCTCGATAAGATATTCCCTTCATTCTTCCTCTATGTTGTTTACGAAATCTGGTTCTTTTGGGGTTATAGTTGATGGTTGTTTCTCAATGCCATCTCTACTGCAGAACTGGACATGAGAGTTTCTTCTCATCCAGCTCCTCGCGAATGAAACGATTAAATAATATTGTATATATTTTGAATTGAATGAATAATGAATCATGGAATTTTTTGAGATATAATCTGTCACGTACACGTAGGAATAAAATAAAATGATAAATTCCATTTTATAATTAATGAATCTTCATTTATTTTTACCTTTATTTTATTTATTTTTATTGAATTGCCCAAAACTTAGCAATCCAGTAAGGCTTTCGCGGGCGAATATTTGCTCTTTCAACATCCCTTTCATTCGTAGGGGCGTTCCATGACCTATCAGAATAAATGAATTGGTTCTTGGCTCGTTCCGCCATCCCACCCAATGAATCATTAGGATTCGTTTTCAAGGGAATCTTCCTCAGTCACAGGTTCTGTCGTTCCCATCGCTTCTCGATTAATGACTAGGCCCGAACTCTGCAATGGAGCTCCTAATAAAATTTGTTCCTGAATCAATCTTCTCAGTCTTTATTGACTCGGCGCTCTTTATTCTTTTTTATTTTTCGTATAAATTGTATTCATATTCATCGAATCTAATTATTAATTATGGACGAATACATTAATGCTTTATTACATTGCCTTTTATAAGATAGTTCATAGACCATACATATTGGAATCATATATCATTGCTATTCTTTTTCTTTCTTTCTCTCACCCCTCCATTTATCCATATCCCTTTGTTTTTGCTTCACAACCTTATAGATTGATTTTTCTTTTATGTAAAAAAAAATGCTTCAGTTGCTACAACAATATGATCAATACATCATATAGCGACTGGTTCCTTGGATCCAGATAATACGAAGCAATGAGCTGGTTATTAGTTATATAGTTATTAGTTCATACTAGGGGATGGCCCTTTGTTTTTTAATCCTAACCTAACTCTAAATAAAAAACCAACGAGTCACACACTAAGCATAGCAATTATATGGAGATGGAGTCAATCGAATTGTTATTCAACCCTATAGAATTAAGAATTCGAAAAAATTCTCATTTTTTTGATTGAACGGAAAAAAATGAACGAGTTTGTGATTTTTTATTCAATTGCCGGATGGATGGAACAGAAAGACAACGAAAGGCCCATTATTCCTCGTCTGCAAATATCCAAATTTTGATTCCTAATGCCCCATAGATAGTTCGAACTGTATAGGAACAATAATCAATTTTGGCTCGAATGGTTTGTAGGGGAACCCTACCTTCTCTGATCCATTCGACACGTGCTATTTCCTTTCCGTCGATACGCCCTGCAATTTGTACTTGAATTCCCTTTGTAT